AAGATTTAACTGACTAGTAAAAAACTAGAAACTATAAAAACTATAATAAGATAAGAAATAATAGAATAAATAGATATAAAGTATTAAAGTATAGAAAAATAGTAATTTTTTAATTAGTATAAAAAAAGATATAAGCATAAGTATAGAAGTTCAATTGAAATTTAAGTAGAAAAATAGAAAATATAGAAAGTAAACGGAGGTTATAGGTTAGAGTATAAATAAATTAAACTAAAAAAAGATGAATTTTATACCTTTACTGAGAACGAAACTATTGAGTTCTGAGTTTAAAAAGCTAAGTTTTTAGTAAATAAAAATTTATTTTGAAAGCTGAACTTATAAAAAGAATAATTTAGTATTTTTTAATTTTTCCATAGGAAATAAAATGCATCTTTCTTTATTCTTAATTTTTTCTTACACTCTATTTAATACAAATAAATTTCGTATTATTATTATTTAAAATAAGCCGCCATGGTGAAATTGGTAGACACGCTGCTCTTAGGAAGCAGTGCTAGAGCATCTCGGTTCGAGTCCGAGTGGCGGCATATATAATAATAAAAAATATATACACAATAAATTGAAGAGAATATTAGAATATATTTAATCCTCGATCTCAATTATTTAATAGGAACTCTTTTTTATGTTTATGATATTTGTGACCTTAGAACATATATTAGCTCATATTTCTTTTTCGGTCATCTTAATTGTGATTATGATTTATTTGATGAACTTTTTAGTCTACGAAATTGAAGGATTACGTGGTTCCTCAGAAAAAGGGATGATAGCAACTTTCTTATCTATAACAGGATTTTTAGTTATTCGTTGGATTTCTTCGGGACATTTTCCCTTAAGTAATTTAAATGAATCATTAATTTTCCTTTCTTGGAGTTTCTCTATTATCCATATGATTCCCAAGATATGGAATCATATGGATAATTTAAGCACAATAACTGCACCAAGTGCCATTTTTACCCAAGGTTTCGCTACGTCCGGTCTTTCAACCAAAATGCATCAACCCACAATATTATTACCTGCTCTACAATCTCAGTGGTTAATGATGCATGTTAGTATGATGCTCTTGAGCTATGCAGCTCTTTTATGCGGATCGTTATTATCAGTTGCTCTTATAGTGATTAAATTTCAAAAAGAATTTGATGTTTTTTTAAAAAACAAGATTATTTTCAGTTTAAAGAAAAGGAAGTCGTTTTTATTTGACGAGATGGAATGTTTGAGCGAAAAAGGAAGTGTATTTCAAAAAACTTATTCTTTATCATTTCAAAATTTTTACAAATACCAATTTATTCAGCATTTGGATTATTGGAGTTATCGTGTCATTAGTTTAGGGTTTACCTTTTTAACCATAGGCATTCTTTCTGGAGCAGTATGGGCTAATGAAGCATGGGGCTCTTATTGGAATTGGGACCCTAAGGAAACTTGGGCATTCATTACTTGGATCATATTTGCAATTTATTTACATACTAGAACAAATACAAAATTAAAAGATCAAGGTACGATTTCAGCATTTGTGGCTTCTATAGGATTTATCTTAATTTGGATATGCTATTTTGGGATCAATCTATTAGGAATCGGGTTCCATACTTATGGTTCATTTCAATAAGTATCTAATTGAAGAAAAGAAACTATATGAAAAATATATATAAATATCGTTTGATACACAATGAAAATTTGTGGGAGTTTGTGAAAACCGTTTGAATGGAGGAATTATTCAAACGGTTTTCACAAACTTTAGATGTATCTCATTATAATGAAAATTCACCCTTTTTTTATTTTACAACGAAGAATCGTAAAAATAGGAAAGTCAAAGAATTATAAAACTTTCTTTACAATTAATTAAAATTTTTTATTATAAAATATATCAATTTAATATCTATAAAAATAATTAGATAATAGAACTTTTACCTTATCAATCAATAATGGGAGAACAAAATTAATAAAAATACTAATTCCTATTAAAGATAGAAAGATACAGATCGAAAAAAAAATAGTTTTTGTGTTCCATAATCAAAAAATTTTGAGTTTTGAGTTTGGAATAAAGAAATACATGTACTATAATGTGCTTCCCCCCATGGATATCTGCTAATCATTTATGTAGGGGGCACCATCGGTGATTTTACAGCATAAGCAATAAGAAATATAAAATAGAATATTATTTCCAATGCTGCAGGATATGATTTATTAGCTAATTCTTATAAATATAATGTTGGTTCATTGAAACTATATAAACCTATACTTAGAACTCCTATTAAAATAAAAAAAAAAAAAAAATCTCTTTTGGTACAAAAAAGAAACTTTGTAGCCGAGTAAAGGCGTTTTTTCCTCCCCACATGGATAAAAGTAAGTAAAAAGGTTCCTCTGGAAAATCTGTTGATTCCCAGTCTCCATTGAAAAAAAAAAGATTGATTTTTTTTGAATTATCTTTCAATTAGGTTAATGGATCATCCAATAGCAAATGATAACATAATACATAGGTCAGTATAAAAAACTATATAAAAGATAAAGTATACCACCGATAAATCTTATTTTCCCTATAAAGAAAAACTAAAATTGAAGAACCTGCGAATATTGGAAAAACAAGAAGTATTTTTAACCAAGGAAAATAACTCGTTATAAAGACAAGATAATTTTTACCGAGAAAACCCCGTGCTCGAGAGAAGAATATATATTCTTCTCTCGAGCACGGGGTTTTCTCGGTAAAAGGGAATCAATCGGTAAAAGGGAATCAAATGGTATTTTTTGTCACATATCAATAAGAAAGACCCATGCTGCGAGTTGTTTCATGCCATAAATAAACACGAACACTCAAAAAATCCGTTGGACAAGCAGATTCACATCTCTTACAACCTACACAATCTTCGGTTCTTGGCGCAGAAGCAATTTGCTTAGCTTTACACCCGTCCCAAGGTATCATTTCCAATACATCCGTGGGGCAAGCTCGAACACATTGGGTACAGCCTATGCATGTATCATAAATTTTTACTGAATGTGACATTAGATCTATAAATTCCAGTTTTGTACACAAAAAAATTTTCGATCTGGTAAAAAGAGAAAATATGAGTTATTTTATTTTCTCTTTTTTTTTATTGTAGACACCAGATGAATCAATGATTTATCAAAATTTGAAGAATCCATATATTTTATAATATATTTAGTAGAAAGGGCCAAGATACTTTGATTTCCTTTTCAATAACTTTGAAATATTAGTTGTACAGACGAATTGAATTCATGTTTATTTTATGAAATTTTTCTATTAATAGAAAGATCTTCTTTTTTATTTTTATATATTCTTTCTATAACAAATATTGAGAAAATATCTACTTTTAATTGCCGACTATCAAATATATTGGAAAACAAAACGAGATTTATATTGATCAAATTAAGTATAAACTCAAGATACCTAAGTGCTCTAACCATAGTTTGAACTTGTGATCAGTCTATAGATATCAATCTAAAATAAAGAAACACTCAGAAAAAGTACATGCTCTAATATCATTGACAAATTTTTCATTAATTTTCAATATTAACAAAAAAGGAACCGATTCAAAAAAAATAATTATTGTTGTATTGTTACGAATATCTTTTTTCTAACCACACAATGACTAAAAAGATTTAAAACCCCATTGGGATTCCTAAGACAAGGGTTAAAATGGAAACAAAAATTCATATGAGTCCTATGAGTCCATAGACTTCTTTTAAGTATTCTAATCTAGAAAAAAATTGATAGTTTTTCTTTATGTTGTATAAATTATCATTTCAATGATAAACTTTACGAAGATCCTTTTGTATTTTATAAGCTCGTAACATTGGTTCTGATAAACCCCAATTTATTGTCTCTTCCCCACGAAGAATGCCTACTACTTAAACTCGTTTTAAAAAAATGGGGTTTCATATAAGAAGTTTTTGATACTCAATAACTTATGTTAACAAATAATAAAAAAAAGAAAAACATTTATCTATCCAGCCATAAAATAAATCTGCAGCTACTCCTCCGATGCAGAAATAATTATGTATCATCCACATATCTGTAGCGGTTTCAAATAGATCATATATAAATTTTATCTCTATGAAAATATAGAAAAGGGGGGTCTGTTCACCGATATCGGCCATAAAAAGGCCAGGCCATAACAAATGGGAGGCCAAAAGGCAAATATTGCAAAATTGTTCCGTTTTCCGCTCTTTTTTCCATGCTTCTGTGTAAATAGCCCAATATAGATTCACAGTCAATAACATCTTCATCATCCAGAGTAATGATAAGACAAAGAACACCGTGCATTGATGAGTGGTGAGGACCAATAGTAACTATTATTAAATCTCTTATTGTAGCTAGTACAGTTATATTTTTTCCTTAATTCTTTATTTCATGAATTTCTTAAAATTCAAAATAGAATACTACGAACTGAACTAATAAAAAATAACAAGGATGATAAGAAGAAATTCAAAAAAAATTAACGAGTTTTTGTTTCCCTAATATCTAATTGATCTATTAATTTTGTATAACGCGCTTTATTTTTCTTTGACAAATAAGTCAATAATCGTTGACGTTTTCCCAGAATTCTTCGTAGACCTCTTTGCGATAAAAAATCTCTTTTGTGCAATTCTAAATGTGACGTAAGTTTTCTTATCTTACTAGTGAAAATAAAAACTTGAAATTCAACAGACCCACTATTTTCTTCTTTTTCTTCTTGTGTAATAACCGAGATTAATGAATTTTTAACCATAAATTAAGATTTTTTCTTCCAGTTCTTTTCATCTAGTATACATCAAAATTCTATTTCTTTGATTCATACTACTTTTTTTATGTTCTTTATGTTTTATATATTTGATCCAATTAAAATTTGGATCAAATATACAAATATATATAGATTCATGAAATATAACTATTTCTATTTTTTTTTTTTGAACTTAAAGTAATTCCACTTCTTTTAGTTAAAATTTCTATACTAGGAAATAAGCATCATGTAGTAGAATTTTTAAAAATGTATAGATTCTGCTTTTTATCTACCAAATATGTCACACGATATGTAGTAAATCTACTAGAAATCTTTTTATTTTTATTAGAATAGAATTGACTCTAAATTGTGAATACATATGTATTCTTGACATACTGAAACGACTGCTGTTATTGGTATCAAACCAATAACGATTCATACAGGCTAAATCTTCTAATCGATAATTGGGCCAAAAGAACAATTTGAATTCCATAAAAATTTTTCTATCAATATTAAAATGTTTGTTCTCATTTAAAAATTGTCCACAGTTTCTTAAGTTTCTTATTCTTATTTTGTTTTCATTTAAATATTTTGAATTTTTATCCACAATATTCCAATTTTTGGGATTGAAACAAATTCGAATTCGAAATTCTCTCCGACGTATGAAAGATAGAATATTTTCAGGAATAAGGAAATCATAATGATTTTTGTCTTCACTCAAAAATATGTTACTGTGTTGTGCAATGGATTTTTCAAATTCCCTTTTCTGAATAGATATTTTTTTTTTGTATTTATTATTTGTTTGGTGCTTCTTCTTATTGACTAATGAAATATCTATAGTTTGATATATAATAGATTTTCCGTCCCTTCTTATAGATAGACAAATAGGTTCAATAATGAATATTCCCTTTCTTATCAATTCTGTAAGAACTAGGTCCTTTTGAATCAGCATATCGTCTAGATTTATTTCACCTCTTTGAATTGAAGATATAAAGATTTCCTTTAGATTTATCAGTCTAAGTAGGAGACAATATATCCTTATATTTTTAGTTATGTTTTGATTAAAGGGATCGGCCCATCTTAATTGAAAAAGTAAATATTTTTTCAAAAAGTAATCTAGTTTCATTTCGTTCTCGTTTTTGTATTGTGTTTCTTTTATACCTTTTTTCATTTCTAATCTTCTGTAATCTTCTTCAACAACCCCCCTTTTTTTTTGTTTTACTAGATTCAATAAATTTTTTTTTTGTTCTTGTTTTTCGTCTTCTACCTGTTTGAGATTTCCTAATTCAAAATTTTTTTTAGATGATATATGAATATTTTTATTTAAATTTATATTGATCTTTTTATAGAAATTAAAAAATAGTGATTTTATCGGGATTATCCAAGGTTGAATCTTATATAAATCAAAAAATAGTACAAATTCAGGGAAGAACCAAGGTTCTAGATTGGATATAGTCTCATAATTTGATGCGGTATTATAAAATCTTTCTTTATTCATTCCCATGTAATCAAAAAAGAACCTTTCTTTATTGCATGGTTTTATCTCTTGATGAATAGTAGGATAAAAAATATTTTTTTTAGCCATTTTTTTAAAATTACTAATTAAAGTCTTAGTATTTTTCTTCCTCTTTATACCAATATGTGCATTGGTCCAGATATCAATATTTTTGAGAAAAAAAAGAGGAAGAACTCTACAATCAAAATATTTTCTATCCAAATTGGTATTCCTATCAATAAGATATCCCTTTTCTAGATAATCATTATTAGGTATACTTATCAATAATGAAGGTTTCAATGTATTTAAATAATATGGGATTTCTTCGCCCCCAAATGTTGATTCAGTAATGTATGAATTAAAGGGGTGTATATATTTATATGATAAAAGATCATATCTGTAATGTTTTTTCCATTGATATTTTTGACTCAAAAATGAATTTGTTGAATAGTTTTTTTTTTTAATGGAATTAATGAATTGGTATTTCTTATAGAAATCCAATTGAATTGATTCCTTTTTTTTTAGAATACGATGTTGATTTATTCTATTTTGCCATTCTTTATATACTAATTGAGACCTTTTTTTTTGAGATAAATTATATTGAGAATGACCTTTTAACCAGTTTTTCCATTCGTTCATTACATATATATTAATCTTATTATCTCTTGATTTGAAATCAAATATTCCATGTATCAAAAAAAAATCTTTAAATTTATCCTTAAAGAAGGGGGAGTTCCCTTGATATTGAAGTACAGGTTTTAAGTTATACTTATTACTTAATTTGTTAATTAATTGGGTTTGTGATAATTTATAAAATACATATGCTTGCGATATGGAAGATAAATTCAAAGGAATAGGGAATTTTTGATTTCTGTTCTCAATATTATAAGTAATTGAAAACAATTTTTTTATAGTAAGAATCAAATTCTTTTGAATTTTTTCATCAATTTCTTTTTCTTTATTTTTTTTCTTGTTGTAAATGAATTTTTTAAAGATCTTTTTTGTTGATTTAGAAAAAAGTTGTGTGTTTATCTTAGAAAAAGTAATGGTAAAAAAAAAAAAATCTATGTATCTCTTTTCAATAAATGATTTTAGAAAATAGTATGATTTACGCATTAATCGTATATTTTTTCTTTTTAAAATTTTCAAAATATATTTATGTGATTCTAATCTTTTATTATTATAAATTAGAGCTATCTCTTTTTTTTTCTTGTTTTTTGCGGTTTGTTCAATTTGATTTCGTATTTTTATTGTTTTATCAGAAAGATCTTCCATTCTTCTTTCTATTAGTGAATAATTTAACCAATTCATCGGTCGAATTAGAATGGACGATTCGTGAAGAATCTTATTATTGATTTTAAAATCTCTTTCATCTTCGTTCGGTTCATATACTTTTTTTTTCCTCAATTCAAATAATAAAATTGGATTTAGTTTTTTCAATTTTTGAATTCTTAGTTTTAGAACTTGAAGTATTTTGATGACCCTTTTTATTTTTTCTTTTCTAACTTTTAGAAAAGATTTCTTTTTTTTTTTTTTTAAAAATTTGAAAACTTGGAAAAATTTCTTTTTCACCTTTTTATTTCTTTTTTGAAGTTCTTTAAGAATAGGTTCAAAAAAGAAAGATTCTTTTCTAGGAGAACCAAAGGGAACTTCCGTTTCCATTCCCCAAGCTGTTAAAAAACAAAAATTTCTTGTTTTCTCTCTTTTTTTTTTTTTATCTATATGATTAGATTGTACTTTATATTTTCGCCAAAGTTTTAGCCGGAAAGGATATAGAATCTTTATATGAATACCATCTATTAACCAATCTTGCGGAAATTCTGTTTCTGATAATTGAACACCATCATAGGTGCATTTAACATGTTTTTCTCTATTCCATTCCTTAAGATCCTCGTGCCACTCGGAGGGTTTTAATAACAACATACGGAAAATATTTTTAGCTATTATTAATGAAGGCAATATAATGTATTTTCGAAGAAAAGATTGGATTATTAAAAGAAAACTTCTTATAGTTTTAGTAAATAGAAAGTTATTCCAAATTTCTACTTTTTCTATCTGTTTATTGTTCTCTTTTTTTGTATCTTCATTTTGAAAATATTTAAAATTGCCTATTTTAAATTCTGATTCTTTTTTTTTCCTTATCCAATTCTGAAAATTTATAAAAACAATATTCTTTATTGCGTTTATATCAAAAAAGGAAAAAAAATATGTTTTGTCTAGCCGATCCAAAAAAAGAGGGGAATTTAAATTTACTTGAAAGAGATCCCAAATAACTGTTTTACGTCTTTGAGCGCGCATAGATCCTTTTATTAGATTGCGACGAAAATCCGATTGTTGGGAGTAACGTATCAAAGCCACCTCTTCTGCTTGATTATCATTTTTATTATTTTTACGAGTATTTTGAGGACTAGAAATAGAATCAGTAGCATTATCGGTATAAATTACCACACGTTTGGTTCTTCTTGAATAGATCTCATTATATTCTTCTAATAATTCTTCTTCATTTTCTTCTTCATTTTCTTCCAAATCTTCGGTTAATTTGTATGACCACCGAGAAACTTTTTTACTTATTTCTTCTATATGAATTCCAATAGATTTCTTTGATTTTGTTTGATTTTCTGAATCAATTTTTTTTTCTTTTGTAGAATTCAAAAAAAATTGAGAGTAGGGTTCAAAGGAATCATTAATAAGTAGATTATGAATTCTATTTATTAAAAAAATTTGTAAGAAATCTTCTGTATCTTTATAAATATTCCTAATTACATGTGAATCTATTTTTTTTAGAATTCCTCGATATGGTCCATTTAAAAAAGGATCATATACTTTTGGCAAACATTTTTTTTTTTTTTCATCATCACATAATAGGATTCTTTTTTCAAGCATATCCAGACTATAAGATCCCTTATTTTTTTCTAGAATTTGGATTCGGCTTTTTAATTCATTTTTCAAATTGAACTTTTTTTTTTCATTGTTGTAAATCCAAGAATTAGAAAAAGAAATATCTTCGTCATATAGTTTTTCTATGGAAATTTTTCGTTCTAGCATTTTCAAAAAAGTTGATAAACTAGGTGGATATGTAAAGGATATTTTTTGTTTCCCATCACTTTTACATGTAAAAAAAAAAAATTGTGACATTTCATTGCGTAAAGCATTTTCCAATTGATCCTTTTTTATATATCGTAATGGACGATTCCATCGTTTATAATCGAAAAAAAAAGTTACAAAAGTATTTTCAATCCACAATTCAACCTTTTTAGTAATATTCATTATTTTATCTTCTTTCAGTCTTTCCAATTCCCAATTCTCTTGATGGGTCTCCAGATCAGGATCTTCGTAAACAGAGTTATCTTGATAGCGTGCCTCTTTAAAGTAAAATTCATCTTTTTTTTTTTCCTTTCCATTCACTCGGATCTCTTCCGTTTCATCTATTTTGTCCAGATCCTCTTTTTCTTCTGAACAAAGAGAAAGGTTTTCTTCGGTAAATCCCTCTTGTTCTTGTTTAGTCTCTTTCATTTCGTACATTGTTTCTACATCATTTTCTTCCTTTATTTCTTCTCCTTCTTCCATTTCTGAGGTTTCTTTCTCTTTAAGTTTCTTAGTTAAAATAGGCGACGGCATTCTGCCTAAATAGTAGACACAGGTGATAAATAAGAGAATACTAAAGATTCTAGCCATAGAATTTCGAAATTCTGACACAAGATACTTATTAGATTGAATAAAATGATTTTTCCGTATCCAGAATAATACAAATCCAACCCATTTCATGAATAAAATGTGACCA